ATTATTCAGGATTTAATCAAATCATATGTACGGATCATTGTCATTTTCGACATCCTGCTATTTTCCAGGATTCTTCGGATTTATTGGCAAAGAGGCGAAGAAATAGATTCATCATTCCATTTCCATTCCAATCGATTGAAGAACGAGACAAAGAACTAATGTGCCCTTCCGGTATCTCTATTGAAATACCTATCAATGGTATTTTTCGTAGAAATAGTATTTTTGCTTATTTCGATGATCCTCAACACAGAACGCAGAGTTCAGGAATTCCTAAATATAGGACTATAGGAATTCATTCCATTTTTAAAAAAGAGGATTTAATTGAGTATCGAGGAGTCAAAGAATTTAAGTCAAAATACCAAATCAAAGTAGATCGCTTGTTTTTCATTCCCGAGGAAGTGCATATTTTACCCGAACCTTCTGACATAATGGTACGAAACAATAGTATCGTTGGAGTAGATACACCAATCACTTTAAATATAAGAAGTCGAGTAGGTGGATTGGTCCGAGTGGAGAAGAAAAAAAAACGGATTGAATTAAAAATATTTTCAGGCGATATCTTTTTTCCTGGAGAGATGGATAAAATATCCCGACACAGTGGCATCTTGATACCACCCGGAACGTTAAAAAAAAAAAATTCTAAAGAATCAAAAAAAATTAAAAACTGGATCTATGTCCAATGGATCACAACTACCAAGAAAAAGTATTTTGTTTTGGTTCGACCCGTAATTCTATATGAAATAGCGGACGGTATCAATTTAGTAAAATTTTTCCCCCAAGATCTGTTCCAGGAAGGGGATAATTTGGAACTGAAAGTTCTTAATTATATTCTTTATGGAAATGGAAAATCAATTCGGGGAATTTCTGACACAAGCATTCAATTAGTTCGGACTTGTTTAGTCTTGAATTGGGATCAAGACAAAAAAAGTTCTTCTATAGAAGAGGCCCTCGCTTCTTTTGTTGAAGTAAGTACAAATGGTTTGATTGGCGATTTCCTAAGAATTGACTTAGGAAAATCCGATACTTGGGATATCAAAAAAAGGAATGATCCGTCCGGTTCAGGATTGATCTCGGATAATGGGTCAGATCGGACCAATATCAATCCATTTTATTCTATTTATTCCAAGGAAAAAATTCAACAATCACTTAGCCAAAATCACGGAACTATTCGTATGTTGTTGAATAGAAATAAGAAATCCCAATCTTTGATAATTTTGTCATCAGCTAATTGTTTTCAAATGGGACCATTCAACGATGTAAAATATCACAATGGGATAAAAAAGGGAATTCATGAAATTAAAAGAGATCCTTTAATTCCAATTAAGAATTCGTTAGGCCCTTTAGGAATAGCCCTTCAAGTTGCAAATTTGTATTCATTTTCTTGTTTAATAACTCATAATCAGATCTCGATAAATACAAATTTGCAACTTGACAAAGTAAAGGAAACTTTTGAAGTATTTAAATATTATTTAATGGACGAAAACGAGAAAATTTATAAGCCCGATCTATGCAGTAACATCATTTTAAATCCATTCCATTTGAATTGGCATTTTTTCCATCATAATTATTGTGAAAAAACATTTACAATAATTAGCCTTGGGCAATTTCTTTGTGAAAATGTATGTATAGCTCAAACGAAAAATGAACCACACCTAAAATCGGGTCAAGTTCTAACTGTTCAAATTGATTCTGTAGTAATAAGATCGGCTAACCCTTATTTGGCGACTCCAGGAGCAACTATTCATGGCCATTATGGTAAAATCCTTTATGAAGGAGATATATTAGTTACATTTATATATGAAAAATCGAGATCTGGTGATATAACACAAGGTCTTCCAAAAGTGGAACAGGTATTAGAAGTGCGTTCGATTGATTCAATATCGATGAACCTAGAAAAGAAAGTTGACACTTGGAACGAGCGTATAACAAGAATTCTTGGCATTCCCTGGGGATTCTTGATTGGTGCTGAGCTAACTATAGTTCAAAGTCGTATTTCTTTGGTTAATAAAATCCAAAAGGTTTATCGATCCCAGGGAGTGCACATCCATAATAGACATATAGAAATTATTGTGCGTCAAATAACATCAAAAGTCTTGGTTTCAGAAGATGGAATGTCTAATGTTTTTTCACCCGGTGAACTAATTGGATTGTTGCGAGCTGAACGAACGGGGCGTGCCTTGGAAGAAGCGATTTGTTACCGAGCTATATTATTGGGAATAACAAAAACATCTCTGAATACTCAAAGTTTTATATCCGAAGCGAGTTTTCAAGAAACTGCTAGAGTTTTAGCAAAAGCCGCTCTCCGGGGTCGTATCGATTGGTTGAAAGGTCTGAAAGAGAACGTTGTTTTAGGGGGAATAATACCCGTTGGTACCGGATTCAAAAGAATAATGCACCGTTCGAGGCAACATAATAAGATTACCTTGGAAACAAAAAAAAATAATGTATTCGAGGGAGAAATGGGAGATATTTTGTTCCACCACAGAGAAATTTTTGATTTTTTCATTTCAAAGAATTTATGCGATACATCAGAGCAATCATTTCTAGGAGCGGATTCATACCTTTAATTTAAACGCAGTCATTTGATTTGGTAATATTTGGTAATAAAAGATAATAAAGAAAATAATAAAAAAATAAGGAATGGCCTGATCATGTATCAACAGCCAATCTTCGGTAGAAGAGAAGGTTCCGTCGGAACAATTATTTATTTCTATTTCAAGATACCTGGTCTCTTTTTTTTTTTCAAAAAAAAAAATTTTGTGGGGCTAAATGACAAAAAGATATTGGAACATAACTTTGGAAGAGATGATGGAAGCAGGAGTTCATTTTGGCCATGGTACTCGGAAATGGAATCCGAGAATGGCACCTTATATATCCGCAAAGCGTAAGGGTATTCATATTACAAATCTTACTAGAACTGCCCGTTTTTTATCAGAAGCTTGTGATTTAGTTTTTGATGCAGCAAGTAGGGGAAAACAATTGTTAATTGTTGGTACCAAAAATAAAGCAGCTGATTCAGTAGCGCGGGCTGCAATAAGAGCGCGGTGTCATTATGTTAGTAAAAAATGGCTTGGCGGTATGTTAACGAATTGGTATACTACAGAAACGAGACTTCATAAGTTAAGAGACTTGAGAACGGAACAAAAGACAGGGAGACTCAACTGTCTTCCAAAAAGAGATGCCGCTATGTTGAAGAGACAATTATCTCATTTGGAAACATATCTGGGCGGCATTAAATATATGACGGGGTTACCCGATATTGTAATAATCATTGATCAGCAAGAAGAATATACGGCTCTTCGAGAATGTATCACTTTGGGAATTCCAATTATTTGTTTAATCGATACAAATTGTGACCCGGATCTCGCAGATATTTCGATTCCAGCTAATGATGATGCTATAGCTTCAATCCGATTAATTCTTAACAAATTAGTATTTGCAATTTGTGAGGGTCGTTCTAGCTATATACGAAATTCTTGATTAATAATAAGATAAATAAAATATTGGGTTGGGGGAATTCAGAATTCATAAGATTTATGCAATCGGTTACTATACTATATACTAAATCATGCCAAAAATAAAAAGATAAAAATAACCGGAAATATAATGTGATTAGTCGGTATTCAAAAAAGAAAATTTTAGTAGACAAGTAAAAAAGGAGATAGTTGAATCAAAATAATTCCTTTTCAAGTTTTCTATTTCTTTTAGAGGTCAGGGCAATATGAATGTTCTATTATGTTCCATCAACACATTAAAAAGATTATACGATATATCTGCTGTGGAAGTAGGTCAACATTTCTATTGGCAAATAGGTGGTTTCCAAGTGCATGCCCAAGTACTTATTACTTCTTGGGTTGTAATTGCTATCTTATTAGTTTCAGCCATTCTAGTTGTTCGAAATCCGCAAACCATTCCCACTTTCGGTCAGAATTTCTTTGAATATGTCCTTGAATTCATTCGAGACGTGAGCAAAACTCAGATTGGAGAAGAATATGGTCCGTGGGTTCCCTTTATTGGAACTATGTTTCTATTTATTTTTGTTTCTAATTGGTCAGGGGCTCTTTTGCCTTGGAAAATCATACAGTTACCTCATGGGGAGTTAGCTGCACCCACAAATGATATAAATACTACCGTTGCATTAGCTTTACTTACGTCAGTAGCATATTTCTATGCGGGTCTTTCAAAAAAAGGATTAGCTTATTTTGGTAAATACATCCAACCAACTCCAATCCTTTTACCGATTAACATCTTAGAAGATTTTACAAAACCCTTATCGCTTAGTTTTCGACTTTTCGGAAATATATTGGCTGATGAATTAGTAGTTGTTGTTCTTGTTTCGTTAGTCCCTTTAGTAGTTCCTATACCTGTCATGTTCCTTGGATTATTTACAAGCGGTATTCAAGCTCTTATTTTTGCTACTTTAGCTGCGGCTTATATAGGTGAATCCATGGAAGGCCATCATTGACTAGTTTTCCAAATAATCCCTTTTTACGATTCAGTGTAATAATAAAATATAAAAGATTACCAAGGAATTGTAAAAAAAAAATACTCTTTGTTTGACCAATTTAAATTTTCCTCCAATGAATATTCTTTCATTGTTCATTCAATTATAACTATAACATGTTAAATATTTTTTATTAGATTAGGATATATTTTAGTATATTAGGAGCTATCATTTTGTATGATATCTACGGTTTACGACGTGTGATTAAAAAAAGATGTTTTATGGAACTAGAACAGATTCCCCATTCATTCATTCACATTCAAATCAACGATTAACCAAAAGAGAATTTTCATAAAAAAAGGGGGGGGGGCTTTCTTTTCAAAAAAAAAAGCGAGATAAAAAAATAGAGTAGGAGTGAAGGGCGTCAACTAGGTGTATATAATCTAATAGGTGTATATAATCTAATCTCTAAAAGACAACTCTTTCGTTTTTTGAGGTTTCAAAGCAAAGGATGATTCTCGAATCCGATATTGAACCCAAGATACAAATAATTGGT